GAAGAACAAAAGTCCTTGGACACGTAATGGATCTTGAAGTACTATTTCCGCATCCCCCTGACCAAATCCACCCACATTAGGATTACTCGTTAATGGTTGATCGAGTTTAATGGATTCGCCCTCTGAAACAAGAAGTTCTAGGCCTCGAGGAATAATATCAATCACTTGGCGTCCATTCGATGCATCCACTATGGTTATTTCGTATCCCCCCTTTTCTTTTCGTAAAATTTTGCTTATTATCCCTCCTGCCGTAGCATTATAAACTGTATTGTTACTTTTGCTACCATCAGGATAAATCTGACCCCTTCCCCTGTTTCCGCCTACGTATATAGGATATTTTAAGAAGTGAACATCTTTATTAGTAGCAGGGTCTGGGGCAAGAATAGGAAAGGTTATTTCACTATATTTTTGACCAGGAACAGGACCTATAACAAGAATATTTTTATTATTGGGGCGATAATTCTGAAAAGACAGATTTCCTATCTTTTCTTTCATCTCGGGTGAAATACGATCAGGGGGGGCTAATTCAAACCCCTCCGGTAAAATAAGAACAGCTCCCACATTCAAAGCTCCCTTTTTACCATTAGCTAGAACTTGTTTTAGTTGCATATCATAAGGAATTTTAACAACGGCTTCAAATACAGTATCAGGAAGTACCGCTTGTGGAACCTCAATATCCACGGGCTTATTAGCTAAATGGCAATTGGCACATACAATACGCCCTGTTGCCTCTCGTGGATTTTCATAATTCTGCTGGGCAAAAATAGGATATGCACTTGAAATGGATGCCCAAGTTATTATATATATCATGAGTGAGACAGATATGGAGCGAGTAATCTCTTCCCTTATCCAAGAAAAGGTTTTTCTAGTTTGCATGGTCCAATCATTTATCCCGAAAATTTCTACAATAAAGTTAGGTAGGTTGATAATATACTTCCCTAGCCACAATTCTGCTATTTACGTTTACTGAAAAAATAAAAATTTTTTGTTGAAATATACAAGGAATACCTCATGGATAAAAAGAGTAAAGTAAATACGACTTTGATTTGGTTATGATGTATAAGGTAAGAAAGATTATAATTGGATCAGTGAATCATTTTTTAGTCATTTAGTGCATGATAAATCACTACAAGTGATGGAGATACACGATTTAAATAACGAAAGATCCAATATTTAAAAATTGTATCAAGAATGACTGGAAAGGTAGAAACTAGACCAGATAAAATTTGCTCATAATGAGCAAACCCAAAATCTTTGTAAATATAACCAATCATTAGTTCCCAACCGTGAGGCGAATGGAATCCGATACATAAATCAGTTAATAAAAGAATAGAAAAAGCTTTAATTGTATCACTTAAATTATATAGGAATTCTTGAACCCAAGAATTCAGAATAAAAAGCTTTTCCTTACCCCAAAAGGAATAACCACTTAGAATAACGAAAGATATTAGATTTGTCGAGAAGTGCAGGATTGTATGGATACGATACTCATTGTGGATCTTGATGAATTGGATCGTTTCTTTGTGGATTCCTAGACGAAATTGTTGTAAATCGGTTTCTGGGTATTCCTTTATCATTTCATCCAGCTGGAATAGTTCCTCTAATTGTATGAATTTTTCTAGAACACTTTTTTCTTGAATATCATTCAAAAAGGTTTCGCATTGTCTAGTATTCCACCAATTAGTAATCCAAGTTTTCAAACTTTTATTACAGCAGAGAGAGATCAACCAGGGCAAAAAGACTATAGATGTAAAATAAAAAAAAGGAATGAATGCTTTCTTTTTTGCCATTTTTAATCTGTGAATTATTAATGAACCTGCTTCATTTGTTGATTCTATTAGATCTAATATTTCTATCGAGCATGAGTTTATATTATAATTCGAATAGAATGTATTCAGCCTATTAATCCATTTTCTCTTTTTCTTTTGATTCAATACTCAGTCTTTGCTTTGAATCTATAAAGAATACAGAAATAGACTTAGAATACACTTCCAATTTGAATCGATAAAAAATTTTTGTTTCTAGGATGTTATTCCGACTTTTTTCGATCAATACTAAAAGAACGTTTTCAAATTTCTAGAGGAAGAAACTCCTTTTCTATCAAATATATAAAAAAAAAAATGAGCCTAAAAGAATAGATGAATGTTCAATCGAAAAAAAAAGAAATTCTTTAGTTTTTTCTTCCTACTGCCAAAGCGTTTAGTCTTAAAAAAAAATTTAATTTCAAAAAACTTCAATTGGTACACGCAAGAAGTAAGCCAACTCAGCAGCTTTTTGCTCAATTTCTCGTGTAGTAAAATTCTCATCAGTACGAATTAAAGGAATAGCCCCTTGACCTCGAATTTCCATATAAAGGACACGCCGAGCAGAAACACCCTCTTTAACTTCTATTCTGATGGACTGAATATCTTTCATAAGGAATCGTAAAAAGATGCGACGACTTTTTCCAGGAAATCCCCAACGAAAAATACGCACTATTCCTTCTTTTCGGTCGAAAAGATCATAACCACTACCCACATTCCACAAAATAGTGCACCACAAATAGCAACTAATAAAGAGACCTGCGATCCCATAGAAAGACATCACAATCCCTTGCGGAAAAAAAATGATTTGCTGAGACGGAAATAACGATATAAAATTTCTACCAAGATAACTGGAAGTTCCAACCAATAAGAATCCTAATGAACCTAAAAATAGTATAAAGGCCCAGAAGAAATTACTTGTTTTTCGAGACCCCGTTATAAATTCTATCCATATAGATTCTGATCGCCAACTCATATATATTAGATCCAGTTATACAATTTTTTGGAATTGAGAAAATATGACTTTCCTTTTTTTTCAAAGTGACTCTCATAAACTATTTTATTGTGAACCTTTACCTTAGGAGTAATTCATAGAGTTTTTTATATCTAAAATAATAACATCTCCTTCCTTTATATGATCCCCTATAGCTATATACATACAAATAAATACGTTGACTTGAATTTCATACATCGGCCCGATGATGATACTTTTTTCAAAAGAGCGCAAATTTTTTTACCCATATAATACATTTACACATGCATAAGAGCTTTTTTTTTTTATTTGTAGGAATCTATGTGTTATACAATATTCTACCAAATGGGTCTTATCGAATCGAAGTAAAAAAAAAAAGGAGTGATACGATTAGGTCTCATCCGATCTAAAAAATCTTATTTTTTTGAATATGAAGAAATAAAGAAGCCATTGCAAGTGCCGGAAAGACAAGGCCTACTAAAGGCACAAAAATGGAGGGTAAGTTGTTGAAAGTTGTCATAAAATGGGTACCTCAATTTAATATTTGTACCTGTTATTGTTATATTCTGAATTATAAAGATATATTATAATATCTTGTATTTTTATTATTTCTATATATATATATTATATAATTATACTTAAGTATCTTTAAGTAAATATATATCTAATACAAATATACAACCTAATAGAAATATATAGAATAGAACCTAATAGAAATATATAGAATAGAACCTAATAGAAATAGAATAAAAAATAGGTACAAGAAGCGCCAAACTAAATAAATGTACTTAATTCATCTTTCAAAATAAACAAAAAAAGATGTATCATAATATCTATGATTCTTTTTGGTCTTTTTGTCTTCTATTTCTATGTAGTCATTAATAAAGAAAATTTTTTATTCCATTACAAATTTATACAAAATTTATTATAATCTGATCCAAAAACAGGGGGTTTTCGGGAAATGCAAAAAGATGGAAGACTCTCTATAGATCTGTATATATCTCTATTTGAGATATCTATACATAATGCAAGCAAGAGAGGAAAATGAACTTTGTTTTATTTGTCTAGTCGAATTTGAACTTCCCTAAAGCAAAAATTCACTTTTTATCTTGTTGATAGAGGTTTACTGAGTAGTAAACATAAAAAAATGATTCTAAAAAAATGCATTTTTCGGGGTTTTCGTTTAATTCTGATAAGCTAACTGTTCTATTTTATTTAATTTTTGTTCAAAGGAAAAAAAGCATGGAGCTGAAATAACTCACTCAGAACACCTTTTAAAGTATTACGTGGTACAATTGCATCCAACAAGCCCTTACGTAATAAAGATTCAGCCGCCTGTGAACCTTCAGGCATGGCTTTTTTCAATGTTTGTTCAATAACTCTTTTACCCGCAAATGCAATATAGGCATAGGGTTCGGCAATAATAATATCCCCCAACATACCAAAACTAGCTGTCACCCCACCGGTAGTAGGAGATGTAAGAATTGATATATAGAATAACTTTTTACTTGATTGATAATCACATAAAACCGCAGAAATTTTAGCCATTTGCATCAAACTTAAACTTCCTTCTTGCATTCGTGCTCCTCCGGAAGAACACACTAAAATAAGAGGTAAACGTTGATTGGTAGCATACTCAACCAAACGAGTTATTTTTTCGCCTACTACGGATCCCATACTACCCCCCAGAAACTGAAAATCCATAACCCCAATGGCTACCGGAATACCGTTTAGTTGACCTGTACCTGTTTGAACAGCGTCAGTCAATCCTGTCAGTTTTTGAGCAGAGGCAATACGCTTTTTATAAGTATCTTCTCGCGAATGAAATTTAATGGGATCCGCAGAGAACATGTCTTCATCCATAGGGTTCCAAGTACCCCGATCAATCGAAAGCTCGATTCTCTCTGAACTAGTCATTTTCAAATAATGTCCACATTGTTCACAAACATTCATTTCGCTTTTCTTATATATTAATTCATAACAATTGTCACATTGAATCCACAAGTGAGTAGAGTTTTTAGTTAAATATAAATTCTTAGAACTAATTAAATTACTACGATTCATATTAGTTCTTATCTTGTAATTTTTGCTTTCACGAATCTTCCCACTTTCACTACAAATGAAATTATAAATGTAACTTTCATTGGAATTTTTACTGTCGCCTAAAAAGTTACTATCAATACAGATGTGAGAACGAAAATAAGAGTCAATGCAACTAGTAATGT